GTATCATGATCATCCAATAAGAAGGCTTTTAATTTATTCAAATGAACGATTTGAACACCTATTGATTCTAACAACGGATTGCAGAGTTGATCATTCGGACCTTTCGATTCATAGATGTGGATCTTGAACCTATGAATGGGGATATTCCCGATACTCACAAAGAAAAAAGGGAGTGACTTGGACAAAAAGAAACGAAGTGACTTAGACAAAAAGAAAAGTGACTTGGACAAAAAGAAACGAAGTGACTTAGACAAATCTTGTTTGTCGATAACCTCGGACCAATCAATCGAATATTGATTAATACGTAATCGACCGAACACTACTTGAAAACGGTGCTTCTGTTCAGAAACGAAATGTTCCAAATGTTCATGGAAATTCTTGCTCCCATTGGACCATTTGTATCTATATGCATCAGGATCCCGATTCATGCATCTATCGGTTCGAGAAATAAGAGGATCGAACCATTTCTTCTGACTCTTTTTCAAATTCGATAAATGTTGGTTGATCGTATATTTGATTATAGTTAGATGATTCAGAGTATCATTTCCTATTGGATCCCCTTGAATTCCATATTCGAAGTTGCGATCGGGTCGATTCATTAAAAATAATCGATTCGATACATTTCTTATGTACTCATAGGTGCGATATTGGATTTGAATCAGATTTCGGATCAATCTATATTGATTGACCGCCCCCATTATGTTGTTGCTAGCAAATACCACTATTTTGGGGTTTGGATCTTCAAAATCATTGCCGCAGGAGATCCGGGCCGATTTTTTTCTGATCCTTCCGTAAAAAGATTCATTCTCTTCATCCAATATCGGAGGTAGAAACCATAAAGATTTCTTTTTCGATTCATCCCTGGAGTTGAATACCTTATTCAAGAATTTTTTTTGATCCAATCCGTAGGAATCAATAGAAAAGGAAAATCCCTTATGATATACCAGATCTGCCTCGGTTATTGATAGAGTGAATAGATCTGCCATTTCTTGAAATCTCTCTTCTGATTCAAAATCGTGGTGTAACGCGTATCCCCCTTTGTTCCGGTCATGGAATAGATGAAATAAATCAAAAAATGGATTTTTATTCAAGAATGAAATCTTATTGGAACTGTCTATATCCGGTTCATCCTTTGGAACCATATCACATCCCAGATCTGATGAAATAGGATGAATTGAGACGGTATTTTGTAAATACGTAATTATCTTGAATATAGCAACCATTTCTTTATTTTCCGATCGCCTGGAAGGGACAAAAGAAACATCTTTTTGTTTCTTCAACAATTTCTGATCTCTAGTGGACCTCTCCGTAGGATTCGAGCCCAGACGAAGTTCTGACCATCTGTCAGAGAAAAAAGAACGAATTGATCTTGTAAGATTCCCAAGAAATTCTTCGATTTCTTCCGGAAGCAGATGATTATTCATCTGCTTCTCACGTTCCGCGAATAGCCGGGATATTGAGGAATATCCAGAAAGGCATTTCGGGAATCGATCTGATTCTATCTCTGTTCGTTCCGTTTGAAGAAAGGAAGGATCCCAAAGAATCGATCTTTCTTTTAGTTGCTGAATCTCTGTTTGATTGATCAATGTGTGATATTCCGAATTCTCATTCCTAATGGAATCGAAATGATCTCCGGATTGATCAGAAGATCCTTTCAATTGGCTAGAATCCGTTACTTGAACGAAAATAGATCTTGTGGAATCATATTGCATATTTGACGATACATTACGTACCTTGCTAAAAAACCGATCCTTGTTTACCAACCACACATTGTCTAACCAAATCCAATTATCCCTTGATACGTTCCTCAAAAAATCCGACTCGTGCTGATTCTTTCCCCAACTAACGAAGAGATCTTGGTAGAATTGCCACATATAAAATTGAGCACAATTTTGCAAAAAAATACCCCACTTCTTTCTCGAGAAGAGATGGGAAACATGCTCAATATCATTTGATTGAATAGTTGCCCCAGCTCCTCCTTGTTGTTTGAAGAACCCCCCCATTTCAATTGGTCTTTTTTCACGAAAAGCAGACATGAGATAACAAATCAAGTGTTTCACTAAGATTTCGAATAGCTGTCCCGAATTCAAGTTGATTATGTTTCGCTTCTTCCTCGGAGAAAGACGATCAAAGAATTCCCAATCCTGGTCCTTGCAGATCGGATCATCCGTATAGGATACAAAAAGAAACTTCAGATATTGAATATCTTTCTCTTTGAATGAGATCTCAATTCCAGCTATGGTTTCATTAGATATCTTACAACTAGAATCCCTCTTTTTTCCGATCCGGTTCCTCCACCACCGAGAACCCCAGTTAGATTCAGGGATGATACACTTTTTTTTAGTTATTGGGAGAACCCAAGCACTCTCTTTCGAATCCATGAAACAACTCTCAGAGATCTTTTTCCCTTTTGGAAGATACAGGAGCGAAACAATCAACCTATTGATATTGGAAGACCAAAAAGATTCTTCCAATGTATCATTTCTGGGTCCAATGGAATTCATAGGTATAGGAAGAAGCCCCCTCAAATAGAGATTTTTGCTTTCGACCATATTTCGATTGTTAATACGATATATAAGGACCGCTACTACAAGCAGTACTACACCTTTGACCGTAAAATATCGATTGCTTGTTGAACCCTGTGAATCGCGCGAAAGTAGGATACTCCAAATTCGGGGGTCAAAGAGTTTCATAAAACGTTCTTGGTGGAAAAAAATGTGAGTGAAAGATCCCACTGAATCGAATTGGGTCCATGAATCTAAGAAATAGTGAGAATTCTTGACCTCTCTCAATATCTCTCTCAATTCGAAAATCCAGGATTGGAATTGATGTCCTTTCATTGATTCCTCCTAAAGATTTCATTTCAATTGGAATTTGGTTATTTACGATGATCCCTGTTAAGCATCCATGGCTGAATGGTTAAAGCGCCCAACTCATAATTGGCAAATTCGTAGGTTCAATTCCTGCTGGATGCACGTCAATGGGAACGTTCAACAAGTCTAGTGGAATTGGCTATGTATCAATGGAATCTCATCCATACATAACGAATTGGTATGGTATATTCATACCATAACATATGAAGAGTAAGAACTAGAATTCTTATCGATACTGGAAATTATAGGGAATAAAATGGATTTATGGATGGAATCAAATATATAGTCTTTACAGAAAAAAGTATTCGGTTATTGGGGAACAATCAATATACTTCTAATGTCGAATCAGGATCAACTAGGACAGAAATCAAGCATTGGGTCGAACTCTTCTTTGGTGTCAAGGTAATAGCTATGAATAGTCATCGACTCCAGGGAAAGGGTAAAAGAATGGGACCTATTATGGGACATACAATGCATTACAGACGTATGATCATTACGCTTCAACGGGGTTATTCTATTCCACCTCTTATAGAGAAAAGAACTTAAATGAAAATACTTAATAACACGGCGATCAATTTATACAAAACTTCTATCCCGAGCACACGCAAAGGAGCCGTAGACAGTCAAGTGAAATCCAATCCACGAAATAATTTGATCTATGGACAGCATCGTTGTGGTAAAGGTCGTAATGCCAGAGGAATCATTACCGCAGGGCATAGAGGGGGAGGTCATAAGCGTCTATACCGTAAAATCGATTTTCGACGGAATGACAAAGACATATCTGGTAGAATCGTAGCCATAGAATACGACCCTAATCGAAATGCATACATTTGTCTCATACACTATGGGGATGGTGAGAAGAGATATATTTTACATCCCAGAGGGGCTATAATTGGAGATACCATTGTTTCTGGTACAGAAGTTCCTATATCAATGGGAAATGCCCTGCCTTTGAGTGCGGTTTGAACTATTGATTTACGTAATTGGAAGTAACCAATTAGGTTTACGACGAAACCTAGAAATCGATCACTGATCCAATTTGAGTACCTTTACGGGATAGACCTCAACAGAAAACTGAAGAGTAATGGCAGCAAGTGATTGAGTTCAGTAGTTCCTCATATAAAATTATTGACTCTCAGAGATATGGTAATATGGAGAAGACAAAATTGTTTGAAGCATGGACAGAGCCGAGCCGGAAGCGCCCCTTGTTTCAAAGAGAGGAGGACGAGTTATTCACATTTCATTTGATGGTCAGAGGCGAATTGAAAGCTAAGCAGTGGTAATTCTAAAGATCCCCGGGGGAAAAATAGAGATGTCTCCTACGTTACCCGTAATATGTGGAAGTATCGACGTAATTTCATAGAGTCATTCGGTCTGAATGCTACATGAAGAACATAAGCCAGATGACGGAACGGGGAGACCTAGGATGTATAAGATCCTAACATGAGCGATTCAGCAGATTGGAATTCCTATATATCCACTCGTGTGGTACTTCATCATACGATTCATATAAGACCCATCTGTCTAGATATCATCATATACATCCGGAAAGCCGTATGCTTTGGAAGAAGCTTGTACGGTTTGGGAAGGGGTTTTTATTGATCAAAAAGAAGAATCTACTTCAACCGATATGCCCTTAGGCACGGCCATACATAACATAGAAATCACACTTGGAAAGGGTGGACAATTAGCTAGAGCTGCGGGGGCTGTATCAAAACTGATTGCAAAAGAGGGTAAATCAGCTACATTAAGATTACCATCTGGGGAGGTCCGTTTGATATCCAAAAACTGCTCAGCAACAGTCGGACAAGTGGGTAATGTTGAGGTGAACCAGAAAAGTTTGGGTAGAGCCGGATCTAAGTGTTGGCTAGGTAAGCGTCCTATAGTAAGAGGAGTAGTTATGAACCCCGTAGACCATCCCCATGGGGGTGGGGAAGGAAGGGCCCCAATTGGTAGAAAAAAACCCGCAACCCCTTGGGGTTATCCTGCGCTTGGAAGAAGAAGTAGGAAAAGGAATAGATATAGTGATCGTTTTATTCTTCGCCGCCGTAAATAGGAATTATGGAAAAGAAAATCGAATGGATTCTTATCGATTCGATTTTCTTTCGTTCGTTTCTTCGTTTCGTATTTACAAGTGTTCCTTGAACATTTCAAAACAAAAAAAAAAGAATAAGAAAATTCGATTTGATTATGGCGCGTTCATTAAAAAAAAATCCCTTTATAGCTAATCATTTATTGAAAAAAATTGAGAAGCTCAATATGAGGGGAGGAAAGGAAATAATAGTAACCTGGTCCCGAGCATCTACCATTATCCCCACAATGATCGGCAATACAATTGCTATTCATAATGGGAATACACATTTTCCCATTTATATAACAGACCGTATGGTGGGTCACAAATTGGGAGAATTTGCACCTACTCTTACTTTTCGGGGACACGAGAGAAACGATAATCGGTCTCGTCGTTAATGACGCAAAATAAGAGCTTCTCATTCATGGTCCGGAGGTCAAAATGTATGTCAAGTTGGCGAAAAGCAAAGAAGAACGAGCAAAAGCAGATATTAAAGAGAATCGCGAGAACGCGAGTACAAACTTTCGCGCAAGATATAGGTATTTCAGCTCACAAGGCACGAAGAGTTATTGATCAGATTCGTGGACGTTCATATGTGGAAACACTTACACTACTGGAGCTCATGTCCTACCGAGCATCTTATCCCATTTTAAAATTGATTTATTCAGCAGCAGCAAGCGCTAGCCACAACCTGGGTTTCAACGAAGCTGACTCATACATTAGTAAAGCAGAAGTTAATGAGGGTTCTATTTTGAAAAGGTTAAAGCCTCGGGCTCGAGGACGTAGTTATCTGATAAAAAAACCCACTTGTCATATAACTATTGTATTGATAGATAAAGATAGAACCTTAAATGAAATGAGTACTGCTACTTCACTTCCTTAAAAAAAAATTAAGATTAGGGGTCTTATATATAATAGAAAAATATCTATAGGAGAGATAAATATATATCTATAGGAGAGATAAATATAGAAATGGGGAAAAAAATAAATCCACTGGGTTTACGACTTGGTACAATTCAAAGCCATCGTTCCATTTGGTTTGCACAATCAAAAAGTTATTCTAGAAGTCTTCAAGAAGATGAAAAAATACAATATTGTATCTATAATCATGTAGAAAAAAATAGAATAATATCCTCGGGTCTCGAAGGAAAAGGAATCTCCCATATAGAGATTCAAAAAAAAATGGATCTTATCCAGGTAATAATCTATATGGGATCCAAAAATTCCTTAATGGAGAGCCGAACACGAGGAATCGACGAATTACAGACCAATATACAAAAAAAAGAATTTATTTCCGTGAACAAAAGACTTAACATTGCTATTATACGAGTTGCAAAACCTTATGCACAACCTACTATTCTTGCAGAACATATAGCTCTGCAATTAAAGAATCGAGTTTCATTTCGAAAGGCAATGAAAAGTACTATTGAATTAACTGAACAAGCAGATACAAAAGGAATTCAAATACAAATAGCAGGGCGTATCGATGGAAAAGAAATTGCACGTGTCGAGTGGATCAGAGAAGGAAGGGTTCCCTTACAAACTATTCGAGCTAAAATTGATTATTGTTCCTATACAGTTCGAACTATTTATGGGGTATTAGGTATTAAAATTTGGATATTTTTCAATGAGAAATAATAGAACTCTGATAAAAAAAAAGCAAAAACAGTTTTATTGTTTTTATCTTAAAAAAAAATAAGTCATTCTAATTCTTCATTTTCATTTTATAGGGTTGAATAAAAATTTCATTTATCTTTTGTAAGAATTGCTATGCTTAGTGTGTGACTCGTTGATATTTCTTTAGAATTGGGATTAAAAAAACAATAAACATAAGACTATCTGGCTAAATCCCTAACTAATAAAATAAAAACTAGAGAACTAATAACCAACTCATTACTTCGTATTATCGAGATCCGAGAAATCAGTTACTATATGATTGATAATTCGTATAGTTGTAGCAACTACATTATGGATTTTTATCAAATAATAAAAGAAAGCGCAATCCAATTATGTATTGTGAATCAAAATAGAATAGAAGGATGTTGATAAGTGGAAAGGTGAGAGAAAAGTATCCGTAAAATAGCAATGATATAGGATTCCAATATGTATGGCCTACGAATTATCTCATAAAAAAGAAAAGCAGTGTAAGAAAGCATAAAATTCCATTTATATGGATAAAAATTGGATCAATCATCCAGTTCATAGGATAGGAAAAAATAAATAAAGAGCAAAAAGTCAATAGAGACTGGGAATATTGACTCGGAAACAAATTTCATTAACAGTGAAAGCTCTACTGCATAATTCAGGGCTAGCCATTGATGTAGAAGCTGTGGGAACGACGGAACCTGTGACTGGAGAAAATTTCTTTCTAAATAGAATCCTAATAATTCGTTGGGTGGGATGGCGAAACCAACCAGGAACCAATTCGTTTTTCCGAGAGGTCATGGATTTATCCCTTACGGATCAAACGTATAAAAGAGTTAATATTCGCCCGCAAAGAATAGCTTATTGGATTGACCTATTTTTTGTTCGGCCGAGCCGATTCAACGAAAGGTTAAAAAAAACAAGGATTCGGTATAAAAGTGAACGAGATTATTTTATAAACCGAACCAGACATCTTATAAAAATCTATGTCTATCCGTATATACATACAGACTCTCTATTTCCAGATGTATAACAAATACAAAAATGCAATTGTTGATTTTGAGTAAATCAATAAAGAACAAGATTTAGCGTCTTATTGATTAAATATAAGAAATACAGTTGAGCATTTTGCTATCGAGGAGCTGGATGAGAAGAAACTCTCATGTCCAGTTCTGCAGTAGAGATGGGTTGGAAAAATACCCGTCAACTATAACCCAAAAAGAACCAGATTCCGTAAACAACATAGAGGAAGAATGAAGGGAATATCTTATCGAGGCAATCGTATTTGTTTTGGTAGATACGCTCTTCAAGCACTTGAATCTGCCTGGATTACATCTAGACAAATAGAAGCAGGCCGACGGGCTATGTCACGGTATGCACGGCGCGGTGGAAAAATATGGGTACGTATATTTCCCGATAAGCCCGTTACAGTAAGACCTGCGGAAACACGTATGGGTTCAGGTAAAGGATCCCCCGAATATTGGGTATCAGTCGTTAAACCGGGCCGAATACTTTATGAGGTCGGGGGAATATCAGAAACTGTAGCTAGAGTCGCGATTTCAATAGCTGCGTCAAAAATGCCTATACAAACTCAATTCGTTATTGCAGGATAAAGATATTGAAACAAAAAAAGAAAACCGAGGATTGCTTTCTTTTTTTTGTTTCAAATTTCTATTTCTGGACAAAAAATATTTCTTTCTTTTTTCCTTCGCCCTTTGCTTTGTATCAAAATAACAGATTAAAAAATTATATGATTCAAACTCAAACCTATTTGAATGTAGCGGACAACAGCGGAGCTCGAGAATTGATGTGTATTCGAATCTTAGGAGCGAGTAATCAACAATATGCTAATATTGGTAATATTGTTGTTGCTGTGATCAAAGAAGCAGTGCCAAATATGCCTCTAGAAAGATCTGAAGTAATTCGGGCTGTAATTGTACGTACATGTAAAGAACTTAAACGCGACAACGGTATTATAATACGATATGATGACAATGCAGCTGTTGTCATTGATCAAGAAGGAAATCCAAAAGGAACCCGAGTTTTTGGAGCGATCGCTCGGGAATTGAGACAATTTAATTTTACTAAAATAGTTTCATTAGCTCCTGAGGTATTATAAATACTAGTTGATGAGATCATTATATATAATGTAAGTAGGATTAAGATTAAGATATCGAAAATAGATCAATTATAGAAATGATGTCTCATGCATATCTCTTTTTCACGCGTATCCCTTTATTTTTTCCTTATTTCTCTTTCTTTATAAAAAGAAATAATCAAAAGGGAAGAATAAAAAAAAAGAAAACATGTTGATTATATTTTAAATAAGAGGCAATAAGAATTCTAATTTGTCATGGGTAGGGACACTATTGCTGATATAATAACTTCGATAAGAAATGCTCATATGGATAAAAAAGGAACGGTTCGGATAACATCTGCAAATATGATCGAAAACATAGTAAGAATACTTTTACGAGAAGGCTTTATTGAAAATGTTAGGAAACATCGAAAAAATCGGAAAAATTTCTTGGTTTCAACCTTACGACATATAAGGAATAGGAAAGGAACAAATAGAACTTTTTTAAATTTAAAGCGTATCAGCCGACCGGGTTTACGAATCTATTCCAACTGTCAAAAAATACCTAGGATTTTAGGCGGAATGGGAATTGTCATTCTTTCTACTTCTCGGGGGGTAATGACAGATCGTGAAGCTCGACTAGAGGGCATTGGGGGAGAAATTTTGTGTTATATATGGTAATCTCTCTGCTCAGGTGTCTGAATTAGATCTATATCTGCAACTTCTGATTTCTGAAAAAGAGAGGAAAGGCCGATTGTCTAATATTATCCCTCCTCCATTAGTTGATACTTCAAGGAGGTTGCCTGTAATGAAAGAACAAAAATGGATTCATGAAGGTTTAATTACTGAATCACTTCCAAATGGTATGTTCCGGGTTCGTTTAGATAATAACGATTTTATTCTAGGTTATGTTTCAGGGAGAATCCGGCGAAGTTTTATACGGATACTGCTAGGGGATAGAGTCAAAATCGAAGTAAGTCGTTATGATTCAACGAGAGGACGTATAATTTATAGACTTCGCAACAAAGATTCGAATGATTAGGTACCTTTTTTATTTCTTTCATGGTCAGAGGGATCCAATTCGAGTTCCAAATTTCAAGAAACTCATTTTCTTCCAAAAAATAGATTCGGAGTTTAGGTAAGGAATAAAAAATATGAAAATAAGAGCCTCCGTTCGTAAAATTTGTAAAAAATGTCGTTTGATTCGTAGACGTGGACGAATTTTAGTAATTTGTTCGAACCCGAGACATAAACAGAGACAAAGATAATTTTTATAAAAGGAATTCGTCAAGGGATCCGATATACAAATATAAATTAAATATTTGCTTTAATATCAAATGGATATATCCGTATATTTCTGACTCATACTTAATAAGATAAATAAGATAAATAAGATATAAGATAAGATGAAAAAATATATATATGACAAAATCTATACCAAGAATTGGTTCACGTAGAGCTGGGCGTATAATACCAAAAGGGGTTATTCATGTTCAAGCGAGTTTCAACAATACCATTGTGACTGTTACAGATGTACGAGGTCGAGTCCTTTCTTGGTCCTCTGCCGGTACTTGTGGATTCAAGGGCACTAGAAGAGGAACACCTTTTGCAGCTCAAACCGCCGCGGGAAATGCTATTCGTACAGTAGTAGATCGGGGTATGCAACGAGCAGAAGTCATGATAAAGGGTCCTGGTCTAGGAAGAGATGCAGCATTGCGGGCCATTCGTAGAAGTGGTCTACTTTTAAGTTTCGTACGTGATGTAACCCCAATGCCACATAATGGGTGTAGGCCCCCTAAAAAAAGGCGTGTGTAGAAATTAGAATTGAACAGATTTCAAGAGAAATAAATAATGATTTTAAAATAAGATCAATATATAATGATTAGAGAGGAAATAGCAGTATCCGCGGTGCCCCCGCGTTGGAAGTGCGTTGAATCAAGAATAGACAGTAAGCGCCTTTATTATAGCCGTTTCATTCTGTCCCCACTTATGAAAGGTCAAGCAGATATGATAGGTATCGCGATGCGAAGAGCTTTACTTGGAGAAATAGAAGGAACATGTATTACACGTGTAAAATCTGATAAGTTGCCTCATGAATTTTCAACGATAGTTGGTATTGAAGAATCAGTACATGAAATTCTAATGAATTTGAAAGAAATTGTATTGAGAAGTAATCTGTATGGAACTCTCGACGCATCTATTTGCGCCAGGGGTCCTAGATATGTAATTGCTCAAGATATTATCTTACCACCTTCTGTTGAAATAATTGATGCTACACAGCATATAGCTAACCTGACGGAACAGGTTGATTTATGTATTAAATTACAAATTAAGAAAGGTCGTGGATATAGTATAAAAACCCCGAATAATGATCAAGATAAAAGTTATCCGATAGATGCTGTATTCATGCCTGTTCGAAATGTAAATTATAGTGTTCATTCTTACTGGAATGGGAATGAAAAACAAGAGATACTCTTTCTAGAAATATGGACAAATGGAAGTATAACTCCTAAAGAAGCACTTTATGAAGCTTGCCATAATTTGATTGATTTATTTATTCCCTTTCTACATACGGAAGAATGGAAAATCCATTTAGAGGACAATGCAAACGGGGTATCTTTAGCTCTTTTTACCTTTCATGATGAATTCACTATCGCGAATATAAGGAAAAAAAAAAAAAAATTGACGTCGAAACGTATTTTTATTGATCAATCAGAATTGCCTTCCAGGACCTATAACTGTCTTAAAAAGTCCAATATACATACATTATCAGACCTTTTGAATAACAGTCAAGAAGATCTTCTAAAAATTGAACATTTTTGCATAGAAGATGTGAAACATATATTGGGCATTCTACAGAAACATTTCTGATTTGATTTACTTAAAAATCAGGTTTCAATCTATTGAAATTACTTCATCTCTTCTAAAGAAAAAAGGAGTTTTATATCTTTTTAGTACGTCCCGATCTGTATATTCGTACTAAATCTATTTCTATAATAAAATACCACAACTATGTATCAAGCGACTATTCCATTCCCTAGATACATAGTTGTGGTATTTTATTTCATTTTATTTCAAGGTTAAATTAAATCAATTTGAAAAAGACCTAAAGTTAGAGATTTATCAATAGGTAATGTTGCTCCAATACCTAACCAAAGGGCTACTATAGTACCGACCAAAAAGACTGTTGTAGCCACTGGACGGCGAAATGGATTTTGGAATTTATTAACATTTTCCAAAAAGGGCACTGTCAACAATCCTGCAGGTACTGAAACCATTAAAAGAACACCCAATAACTTATTGGGTACTGTACGGAGAATTTGAAATACGGGAAAGAAGTACCATTCTGGTAATATTTCCAAAGGAGTTGCGAATGGATCTGCTGGTTCACCAATCATTGAAGGTTCTAGAACTGATAAGCTCACGTTACATGCAATAGTACCCAGAATTACTACTGGAAAAATATACAAAAGGTCGTTTGGCCATGCGGGTTCACCATAATAATTATGTCCCATCCCTTTAGCCAATTTTGCTCTTAATACAGGATCGTTCAAATCAGGTTTTTTTGTCATTGGGATAGGCGAATTATTATGGATTCATCCCCCCAGGGAACCGGACATGAGAATTTTTTATCATCCGGCTCGAGCAATAATCAAAAAAATGGATCCATATCAATTTTCTTAAATCTATATGTCATCCACGCATATTACAGGAAAATATGTGTTAAAAAAAGGTTTACCGAATTCTATTTTTATAGGTAAATGCCCAATACCCAAGTAAGCTTATACATTTGATCATGATCAAGTGCTTTTTGGACCGTCTTACTCCTTGCAATTTTTGTTTATTCCTACAATATCTCGAGTATTCTTACATATAAAGGATTTACTTGTTACTAATAAGTCTAGCCCTTACTCTTCCTCAGATCCCTTATTTCACTCCGATAGTATCATAGATCGGAATTGATGCACAGGAAATAAATGCATTTCCATACTACTCTTCCAAGTATATACTATATCTAATATTATATACTATATATATATATAGTATATAATATTAGATATAGTATATTAAGTAGATAGATAGTATCTATATAAATGGAATATAGGTCATATCACATTACTTATTCTACTGGTTCTACGGGATCTTACGAAGCCTGTTTATGCATAACATGATTCGGGTATGATCATAGAAAAGATTCTCCTCAAGTGAACCAGCCTACCTTCTTCTCTGTCTGTAAGGGAATTATGTGGTGGTTGGAACAGAGACACATTTGGTTGTAAATTCCAATCCAATGTAGCGGATCATATTATATATCTGCACAGCTTAATCAATAGTTCAAGTCACACACTCCCATAATCCATTTATCTTCTCTGAAGAGAATCCGCTTCAACTACGTATACAAAATAAAAGAATATTTCGCAATTCGTTGAGGAAAAAATTTCCAACAAGAATGTCTTATTTTTTTCAATAATCCATTTTTGTAGCAATGAAATACTTTTGTTCCTCCCCAAAATAATTATGATCGATTATACATATCTGTAATCTGTTTTTTCTATAAAGGACCTGAAATGCCTTGCTTACGTATCATTAAAAAGTGCATTAACATAAATATGGCAGTGAGAAGAGGTAATACAAAAGTGTGTAAACTATAAAAACGGGTCAGGGTGGATTGACCCACACTAGCACTTCCACGCAGTAATTCTACTAAAGGGGATCCGATTACAGGAATCGCTTCTGGTACGCCTGTCACAATTTTGACTGCCCAATAACCAACTTGGTCCCAAGGTAAGGAATAACCGGTTACGCCAAAAGATGCAGTCAATACAGCCAGGATTACACCGGTAACCCAAGTTAATTCGCGAGGTTTTTTAAATCCACCTGTGAGATAAACACGAAATACGTGCAAAATCATCATTAGGACCATCATACTTGCCGACCATCGATGAACCGATCGGATTAACCAACCAAAGTTAGCTTCAGTCATTATGTATTGAACCGAGGAAAAAGCCTCGGTAACGGTCGGACGGTAGTAAAAAGTCATAGCAAAACCCGTAGCAACTTGTACTAAAAAACAAGTAAGTGTAATCCCCCCTAAACAATAAAATATGTTGACATGAGGAGGAACATATTTACTAGTTATATCATCTGCGATCGCCTGAATTTCGAGACGCTCTTCAAACCAATCATATACTTTATTGAGATAGGTAAACATAAGAGACCCCCCCCGAGAACCATATATGAGAATTTTATCTCGTACAGCTCAAACAAAAACACACAAATACTGGTTAAAACAGATATGTAATAAAAAGTTTGGAACTTCTTAACTACTTGATTCAATCATCTCTGAGTATACGAAAGAACCAAACCCCCAATCCCATTTTTGAGGATAATGCCAAATTATCAAGTTGGCTCATCCGTCTTTATGCTGATCGTTACAGGCCTCTTGAATATTCTCTTCTCCTATTTATTAATTTTATTTTTGATGAATTCATTTTTTTTGAAATGCGAATTTACTTTGTTACTATAAATTAATAGGAATTTATAGGAATTCTCTTGTTGAGACCCTATGATTTGATTAAAACCTCAGATTCATACTAGAACCACGATGATTCAATAAAACCCCCAAACCAAAAAGTTCTTTGAGTAAGAACCATTCGATCATCACTTATCAATGAATGGGATAATGGATGTTATGGATAACAAATCCAAGTAAATAAAGCTCCTTCAATCTAGTTTAGCATAAAAATGTTTTTGAAAGAAGAAAAACTATTTGTATTGGAGACCCTTTTGCACATTTTTGAAAGTCCGGCTACGAGGTATGAATAGTACGCATGAATCATAGTTCAAATATTTATTGATCTATTCCATATATTCTGTGCTCCAGATACTCGAATAAATATCCGACGAGTCAAAGACCATCTCTATCGAGATGACAGATTTTTTTCTGTACTATCAATAAGATCAATTAGAACAAGTCACACACTCATATTCCGGAAATACCAAAACAAGGAAATTCCACGATCGAACACCAACCCATAAATCGAGTCTTCCAAAAATTAGGATTGAATTTGAATGGAAAAGCCCGGATTTTCTTGATTTTGATTGAAACATCAGTGCTTCGTAGTTATTATAGACTAACTAATTAAAATCCCATCTAATAAAACGGAAGAATTGTAAATCTCCAAAATAATACATAAGAATATCGTAAATAAGGCCATTGCGACTCCCATCAAGGGGGTCGTTCCCCACCCGGGGGCTACTTTACCATATTCCGAATTCAAGGGTTTCAATAAATCCCCTAGAACAGTTTGTCTTGGCGAAGATTTGGAACTATCCTCAACGATTTGTGTAGCCATAAATCCTATTGTATTGGTTAAGATCTGTTGACTTTGTATACTATTCCGTTATAAATAAACGGATCTTATTGTAACGTAGATCCATCATTCATGGTCTTAAAATTCTATAATAATGGAAATAGCAACTTTAGTCACCATCTTCATATCTGGTTCACTTGTAAGCTTTACAGGGTATGCCCTATATACCGCTTTTGGGCAACCTTCTCAACAATTAAGAGATCCCTTTGAAGAACACGGGGACTAGTTAAAATAACGAACCTCCCTATTATATTGGGAGGTTTATTATTTTAATTGAAATTGAGATAATCAAAGATCATTTTATCTTCTTACTTCTTATTAGTAGAAATCCTAGGCGGGTCTCTAAAAAAGATAGCGAAAAAAATTATCCCTAGAGTCGATACTAACAGGAATGTATAAACCAATGCTTCCATAGATTCGATCGTGGTTTACAATTATAGCTTACGTACCTGTGCATTTGGAATTAATTCTCGGAAGAAAGGGAAAGAGTCAAAGGAAAGCAATGATCCAAATTAAGACTTTTTCGATACTCTATATTAGATTATCAATAAAAATTAAAAAGAAATATACATATACCAGAGAAATGTTGTATCAGACTGCTTGTCTCCTTGTAGTTGGATCTCCGATTTTTTGAAATGTTCCAAATTCTACTTGATCATCCAAATCTGGATCAATACCAGCAAAAACATCTCTGAACAGGGTTCTAGCGCCATGCCAAATGTGACCGAAAAAGAAGAGCAAAGCAAATGAAGCATGTCCAAAAGTAAACCAACCCCTTGGACTGCTGCGAAAAACACCATCTGATTTCAAGGTGGCACGATCTAATTCAAAAATTTCCCCCAATTGAGCACGTCTAGCATATTTTTTTACAGTGGCAGGATCGCTATAACTAACTCCATTGAGTTCACCACCATAGAACTCAACAGTTACACCTACCTGTTCTACACTATACTTTGATTCTGCCCTTCGAAAAGGAACATCTGCTCGCACAATTCCATCTTCATCTACCAAAACTACTGGAAATGTTTCAAAAAAGGTAGGCATACGACGGACAAAAAGTTCACGACCTTCTTTATCTCTAAAGACGGGGTGTCCTAACCAGCCAACAGCTATTCCATCGCCGTTGTCCATTGAGCCTGCTCTGAATAATCCTCCCTTTGCCGGATTATTACCAATGTAATCATAAAAAGCTAATTTTTCGGGAATTTTAGACCAAGCTTCTGATAAACTCAAATTTTCGGATAGCCCAGCGCTAACTCTTCTATATATTTCTTGATGAAAGAACCCCTGATCCCATTGATAACGAGTGGGCCCAAATAATTCAATTGGGGTAGTTGCTGAACCATACCACATAGTTCCAGCAACTACGAAAGCTGCAAAAAAGACAGCAGCGATACTACTGGAAAGGACAGTTTCAATATTGCCCATACGCAATCCTTTGTATAAACGTTGAGGCGGGCGGACACTAAGATGGAATAGGCCCGCTAATATACCCAATGTCCCCGCTGCAATATGATGAGAGGCTATTCCTCCTGGAACAAAAGGATCAAAACCTTCTGCACCCCAAGATGGGTTTACAGGTTGTACTCTTCCGGTTAAGCCATAAGGGTCGGACACCCATATTCCAGGACCATACAAGCCTGTTACATGAAATGCTCCAAACCCAAAGCAAGCCACTCCCGCAAGAAATAAATGAATTCCAAAAATCTTGGGCAAATCTAAGGAAGGTTTTCCCGTACGCTCATCTCGGAATATTTCTAGGTCCCAGTATACCCAATGCCAGATAGCTGCTAAGAAGCACAAACCGGAAAGCATAATATGTGACCCGGCTACACCTTCGTAACTCCAAATACCGGGATTCGTTATAGTCCCTCCGGTAATACTCCAACCACTCCATGAATTAGTTATTCCTAAACGAGTCATGAAGGGTATAACGAACATACCCTGTCTCCACATTGGATCAAGAACAGGGTCAGAGGGATCAAAAACCGCTAATTCGTATAAAATCATCGAGCCGGCCCAACCAGAAACTAGAGCTGTATGCATTATATGTACAGAAAGCAATCGGCCAGGATCATTCAATACGACGGTATGAACACGATACCAAGGTAAACCCATAGAAAAACCCCTTTATTAAAAAAAAATAGACACTATGTGACTTTCTCGCATTGAATTGGAATATGCCATGCACCTTACTCTTCCATTGGATTATCTCAAATCAACAGGTAATATTTATTATTTATTCCGTTCCATTATTACTAATGGAACAATTCTGTTTGTAGGAGCAAAGATAAACAGATCTATTCTATACCCGATAACTATCAATACGCAACGGAGATTGGATCCACTTTTGGAGCAAATGCAATACAAAAGACTTGTTTATTATTTGGCGATCCGTTCGTTAGATTTTTACTTTATTCAACTTGTTTTACCATAGACACCTTCTAAATCTATGTAAAAATAGGATAAACAACAACATTCGACTAGGAAAATAATAAAATAAAAATAGGAAGACAATGAAATCTATTGTTACGTTTCCACATAAAAGTAAAGTATAATACTTAACTCTTTTTTCTTTCATTTTATGCCCATTGGTGTTCCAAAAGTACCTTTTCGGAGTCCTGGAGAGGAAGACGCGGCTTGGGTTGACGTATAGTGCGACTTGTCAGACATATTGGGTCATATGGGATTTCCCCGTTCTCTCTCCCGATTGAGATACCCCACGTCTTCCCCAAGAAAGATTAATTATATTATAAACTATTAAGAATTCGGAGCGTGAAGCGCAATTAGATCGATTTATTTGTTTTTTGATTTGGGGGATTATTATCAATTCGAAAGATTTATGGTTCGATTAACAAGAAAAAAATATATATATATATATTGTAATATACAGGCTCCGTTCAGAAAATTTCCAATTAGTAATTCTACACAGTTACTACTAGTATCATAAAGAATACTTATTTAATCTTATAATTATAGAAGCGACTTCAAACTTTTCAATCAATTGAGTAATATGATAAATACATTGTATATTTTGAAAAAGAAAAACATGAGAAACGATGAAAAAAATGAAAAAAAAAAAATTTGTACCAAAAAAAAGTGGTATAGACAATATTTGTCCTATATGTGCAAATCCAATTGGGGCAGATCTTTACCCGGAGTAGAAAATAAACCTAAAAAAGAATTGAGGGGGCCCATTCAGGAACAAGAAAATTACATTGTGATTAAACTCTCAATGTGACAATACATCAATGAGAGTTTAATTCGATAAGTTCAATGCATTTTTTTTATAGGTTAATAAAAGTAATTGAACTTATCCATTTTTCTTTTAAAATTGAGGAAAAGCCCTCTTTAGCTTGAGCTTGGTTTCTTTCCTTAGTAAAAGCTTGCTACGAAAAAGGGAGCTAGAGTCGACACATTGATTCTAGTTTTCACACAATTTTTTTATATTTTTTTGAACCGTATGCATCTAAAGATGTGTGTACGGTTCCTAAGGGATAAAATTTTGTCCTAATCAACCGACTTCATCGAGAAAGATTACTTTTTTTAGGCCAAGAAGTTGATAGCGAGATCTCGAATCAAATTGTTGGTTTGATAGTATATCTCAGTATAGAGGATGATACTAGGGATCTTTATTTGTTTATAAACTCTCCCGGTGGATGGGTAATCCCGGGAATAGCTATTTATGATACTATTCAATTTGTGTCACCAGATGTACATACAATATGCATGGGATTAGCCGCCTCAATGGGATCTTTCATCCTGGTCGGAGGGGAAATTACCAAACGTATAGCATTCCCTCACGCTTGGCGCCAATGAGTTTTTTTAAGAGAAAAAAAGAAGAAGACTATGCCTTCGCCATACAAAATATGAAAAAAAAAATAAGTAATAATAGCATGGCATTGGGGATTTGATATGAGCAAACCATTCATTTTGTTTTTCACAAAATGTGATTATGTATCGAGGTAGTAGTATGAAACAAATGTTACTCCAGATTTGATCTTGTGGCTGGGGAATCTGCTTCACCGTCACAAACTTTTTTGCTTCTACACTTGAAGTATCTTTTCAATATTTATGTTATGAAAGAATACAAAAAAAATCATTTTTATTTTTCCTTCGTTTTTCGGATCAGGAAAACACTTTGGGATTGCTGAATTGCAAACAAGATAGATAATAAGATAAAATATCTAAAAGAACGGAACCATCATAGTATTTTTGGATTCCTCCTAAAAAAGGATGGTAAATGGCTTACTGGATCTGATGGATCCTATTTTTCTCTATCTTAAATAGGAGGTAGAGGGGAAACAAAATTTCATAACAGAGCCGTATGCAATGCGCAAAACATGCCCGTACGGTTGCTCAATTCGATCTTTCTTTTTTCTTCTTGTTCTATTTTTTCTTACTTTCGCAGTAGCATGCAATACAGAAGAACCCTTTATTATATTATCTTATATCATCAGGGTTATGATCCACCAACCTGCTAGTTCTTTTTATGAGGCACCTACAGGAGAATTCATCCTGGAAGCGGAAGAATTACTGAAACTCCGTGAAACCCTCACAAGGGTTTATATACAAAGAACGGGCAACCCATTATGGGTTGTATCTCAAGACATGGAAAGGGATGTCTTTATGTCAGCAACAGAAGCCCAAGCTCATGGCATTGTCGATCTTGTAGCCGTCGAAAATAGCGCGGATTTTCTATAAACTTGCAATCCCGTTTCGAACCATAATTCAAATAAAATAATCTGTGATTTTGTATTTTATCCTTTTTCTTATCCCAGTCAAATTACTAGAAGTTTGAAGTATGAAATAATTCATGATCATCCGGTCAGGATGGATCTAAACCAGCCCATTCGGTATACGATTCAGAATTCAAGATGCCAACTATTAAACAACTTATTAGAAACACAAGACAGCCAATCCGAAATGTCACGAAATCCCCTGCTCTTCGGGGGTGTCCTCAGCGCCGAGGAACATGTATTAGGGTGTATGTGCGACTCGTTTAGATCATGAGCTGGAGCAAACAATATGATTTTACCAGTATCAATGATCGGTAGCAATAGCAATAAATAGGATAGAATCGAGGAACCCGGAACCGTATTCACTATCTAAAAATAGGAATCTATCCTATATTTAAAGGAATTTATGGCCTCCATTGGTGCAAATCCAATCGATTCAATTGGAGTTGAAAAGCAATCCCCCACTGGTAGCAATGGTTATTCATTAAGCGGGAAAGTCGTATTTTAAGGAAGATTTGATTCCGATTCTTGCAAGAACGGCCTAAGAGGGCCAGCTATCTAGCCAACCTTCCTAATTAAATGTCGTTACTGTATGGATAGATCTTCGTTGTGAAAAGACCTATTACTCGATAATTCACGGGTAGAGCCAAAAGGTTTGTGTGAACTATACAAGTTATCAATAACTTTGATTAAATGAGGAAGGGGCTCCGGTGTATAAAGAGGGCCTCACCGTTTAAGAAGTGACTGTAGAAACGATGGAAGCCGCTATTTTTTTTTAGTAATTTACTACTATTACTTAAATACTTAATTCTATTTATATCGGTCCCATTTCTTGTTTGGGGGTAAAATGCCTGAAATAAATAGAAAAAAGAAATAGAAAAAGAGCTGAAAAAATAGAAAATAGTGGTTGGGAAGGTCATAGTAGCAAAAGCCATTGGAATTGATATTTTATACATTGGAATAATTCGTTTTGTTATTAATTATTTAACTAGGGAAGTATAAGAATGACTGAAAGAAAAGAAATCAATTAGTTATTCATCAAAGTTTTATTTGATTCAATGACCAGAATTAGACGAGGATATATAGCTCGGAGGCGGCGAACAAAAATTCGTTTATTTGCATCAACTTTTAGAGGGGCTCATTCAAAGCTTACTCGAACTATTACTCAACAGAAAATGAGAGCTTTAATTTCTACTCATCGGGATAGAGGCCGGAAAAAGAGAGATTTTCGTCGTTTGTGGATCACTCGGATAAATGCTGTAATCCGGGGGGACGGGGTATCCTATAGTTATAATAGATTAATACAAGGTTTGTACAAGAGGCAATTGCTTCTAAATCGTAAAATACTTGCGCAAATAGCTATATCAAATAGGAATTTTTTTTACACTATTTATGATGAGATTATCAAATCGTGAGAATGCGAATAATTTAACGGAATGATTTAAACGAAATTCCCCGGAGAATGGACTCCGGGAAGGTACAGTATAAATTCATATGCTAATAGAAAGAATGAACCAACACGTTAAAAAAAAATTTTCTTAACCGATTTTCTATTACGACGTGACAATAAAATCTCTCGTCTTTTTCCAAAAAAAACTTGAATTAGAATTCAAACTTGTATTGAAGTTTTTTTCTTCAGGAGTAGGACTACTTTTTTCTGATACTGGGTCCAACAATAGTTCTAGGGATTGACTCAGGTCTCTCAAACTCTTTTTCATTATTAAGAAAAGGTAACAAAGATAAAATACGAGCTTGTTTTATGGCAATAGTAATTACTCGTTGTTGTTTCAAGGTCAATCTGTTCACTCTTTTAGATAATATTTTTCCCTGTTCACTAATAAATCGACTAATTAAACTCATGTTTCTATAATCAATTTGATCCCCCGATCTAATTGGTGGGGGCAAACGTCTAGAAAAAGATCGTTTGGATTTACGAAGGGGTCGCTTGGTTTTATCCATAGTTCATTCCTTATCTCTAAAATACTATTTTATTTGATTTCTTAATTTTTTCTTTTTTTAGATCCAACAGAAATAGGATTTGATTTCTTTATATATATATAATGTTATTTCTTCCTTGCTTAACTTTACTTCAAAAAGAGACACAACACAGACGCTCTACTAACTACTAACTCTATTTCTTTATCTCTCCGTGAATCGTATGTTTGTGACAATATGGTCAAAATTTTCTTAATTCTAATCGACCGGGTGTATTGTGTCGATTCCTTTGAGTAATATATCTTGAAACGCCCGATGGTTTTTTTTTTTTTATTGAAACTATTTCGGGCACAGCTGGTACATTCCAAAAAAACTATTACTCTAGCATCTTTACCCTTAGCCATAAACCTCCTTTCCATTTTGGATTTACTCAATTCTATTTGTTACTTGAATCAAAAAAAGTAACAAAAAAGAAATCGAAGTTCCTAGCATAAAACCGATTTGTAAAAGATTCCATTTCCATCAATGGAGTAATACTAAGTAATGGTAATACAATTTTTTCGAACTATCAACTATTTTTGAATCTTAGTATTTCATTTACTATTTTGTTTTGTGTAGTCTCAAACATCCTGTGCCCAAAAACCACACTTTTCTATTTGTTTTCCCCGATTAATTATATCCTGAGCCCGAGCTTCGCTGGGCTGAGGTTCAATTTCCTTTTTTTATTTCCTTCTCATTTCAACCAAATGAAAAAAAAAAGAAAAAAAGGAAATTAATAACAAAGAAT